TGATTCCTTGGTTCGGACCGAAGAAGTAATGTCACTCGATTATTATCAAACTGACTGCAATCTTTTTCTGTCCGTGAGGATCCCGCTAGAGCCAGAGTGCCTTCTACTTCTAATAGTAATAATAGTAAGAGGCCATGAACTAGATCAGAATCATTCTCAACGAATCCATAAGAAGTGATCCAATTCTTTTCATTGGGTCTGGATGAAGACCAAAGATCTTGAGCGACCGATCCGGCAGAACAACTCAAAAGATAAAGAAGTATCGTGAATTTCTTCATGCTCGTTCCAAGTTCGAAGTACCATTTGTACAAATAAGAATCCCCTCCCTTACATGAATTCTTCTTCATATAGATAGATATAGGATCTATGGGGCAATTACTTAGAAGTACATTTTGTGCAACAGCCCTTCCTATCTGATAGAAAAGGATCCCATGATCCTGAACCGATCTTATCTGGGATCGAAAATCCCAAGTTTTTCTATGAAGAGCTGATCTAATTGTATTAGTTTCTATAATGGATTTCTTCTGTGTAATACTAATTGATAGGGCCTCATTGATAAGTGCTACAAGATCTCGCGCATTGGAACCCATGGTTATGGACCCGAATCCGTTACTCTTTTCCAAATGAAATCCCCTAGTATATGAAAGAATGAAAAAGTACTTTCGTTGTTGTGGAAGAAGAAGCCTTCGTATCTTAATGCATGTATTTAATTTATTCGGAGCTATTAGAGCGGGATCCACTTTTTGGGGAATATGAGTCGAAGCAATAACAAGAATCTTTCCAGTGGAACATCTTTCACAATCCCTGGAGAGATAGTTCTCTAATAGACCGAGGGATAAGTAATTCGACTCATTCACATGCAGATCATGAATGTTTGGAATCCATATTATGCAAGGAGACATTGCTTTTGCTAATTCGAATTGAAGGGTGATATCAAATCGGTCTATTTTTGGCGTCATATACATAGTTAGCAGCTCCGTATCAATATCAAGGTCATCATCACTACCATCATCGTAACTATCATAAATATAGGTATCGTCACTATCATCACTATCATCACTATCATCACTATCATCAATAGGATAACCTTTAGGCTTGTCATCCAGGAACTTGTTCGGAAATACCGTAATGAAAGGAACATAGGAGTTTGTCGCTAGGTATTTTACCAAACAGGATCGTCCAGTTCCTATAGAACCTATCACTAAAATACCTCTAGAAGGGGATAGGGCTAAGCGGAGCGAAAAGGGAGGAGATGGGGAATGAAAACTATTAGCCCCGCACGAGGTTTGTGAATAAGCGATTGTCTGATAATGAGCAAGGAATATCCGTCTTTCTGCTAAACAGGATCTATTGAACTCATAATTCATTAGATCCTTTTTATGAATGTCAACTAAGTATCGTAAGGAAATTGATCCCGGTTGTTCAATCATTTGATAACCAGAGTCATTCTTTGATAAATGATCACTATAAGTCAGATTCAATATAATTTTATCAATCCTTTTTTCTGTCGTTAAGGTGGAGAACTGAACCAAGAATTCTCTTTCTTCATCATCAATCGAATCACTGTTCGCGACCCAGAATTCTATTTTCTCATCAATCCAATCACCGTTCACGTTTTTTATTTTTCTTATCAATGAATAGATCTCTTTACTTGTACGACTTAGATGTCTCGTATTTCTCGAAAAAATGATTCGATTGATGGGATTTGGTATGATACTTACAAGATCGATGAGATTGATCTTCCAATATTTATTCTTAGAACGTATTGATTTGACCCCATAAGCACCACCCAATAGCATGTTGCCACCAGAAGCAGAACCCCGTATTTCTTCCAGAGAATCTCCTAATTGTTCCAGAACAACTAGAAAGAGATTCTTTAACCAGAAAGAATTCAGTTCAGATGTAGGATACCTATCCATAAGTTTTCGAAATTCCATCATGTATGATGGAATCATCAAAGATTTGATCTTTTCTAACTCTGTCTGTAACTCACTAGAGGCTCGGGAAACAAAGAGAAGATGTATACGAACGAGATATCCAGCAACAAGAAGAAGGAAAAAGATTGAATAGAGGAACTCCCGAGCATTTGTTGATCTCAGATGTGCCCATATCAATGGAATGGGTGACTCATTCTTTCGATGAATCATTTCTTCGGACAGAAGAAGATTCTGTAAACATTGACTCGAAATCTCACTTATCAGAGTCCATTGTGGAAGAATCTTCTGAGGAATTGGCCGTGATATATCTGATCCATGCATCATATCATGAAAAATGGATACAAATTTTTGACTGCTACTTAGTATCGGCAATGGGTCTGAAAGAGTATCTAAAAGGGTGAAATTGAGATATTTGCACCCTGTCGAAGTAAGGAACCATGGCATATATGTTTGGAACAGATTCCATTTTGAGAGATTTGAAAAAGCACTATCTCGTTGAAAGGTTCTATACATCTGCCCTTTCTCAACGCATTTCTTTAGACAAAGACTCCGTTTTTTCCTCT